ACCCAATTGAGCACGTCTAGCATATTTTTTCACAGTAGCGGGATCGCTATAACTGACTCCGTTCAGTTCGCCGCCATAGAACTCAACAGTTACACCTACTTGTTCGACACTATATTTTGATTCTGCCCTTCTAAAAGGAACATCAGCTCTAACAATTCCGTCCCCGTCGACCAAAACAACCGGAAATGTTTCAAAAAACGTCGGCATACGACGTACAAAAAGTTCACGCCCCTCTTTATCTCTAAAGATAGGATGTCCTAACCACCCAACGGCTATTCCATCCCCGTTGTCCATGGAGCCCGCTCTGAATAATCCACCTTTTGCCGGATTATTGCCGATGTAATCATAAAAAGCCAGTTTTTCAGGAATTTTAGACCAAGCTTCGGATAAACTTTGATTTTCGGCTAAGCCAGCACCAATTCGTCGATATATTTCTTGTTGGAAGTATCCTTGATCCCATTGATAGCGCGTGGGACCAAACAACTCAATCGGGGTAGTTGCTGAACCATACCACATAGTTCCAGCAACTACAAAAGCTGCAAAAAAGACAGCGGCAATACTACTGGAAAGGACGGTTTCAATATTTCCCATACGTAAGCCTTTGTATAGACGTTGGGGTGGACGAACACTAAGATGGAATAGACCTGCCAATATGCCTAAGGTCCCTGCTGCAATATGATGAGAAGCTATTCCTCCCGGAACAAAAGGATCAAAACCCTCCACACCCCACGCTGGATTTACGGCTTGTACCCTTCCGGTTAGTCCATAAGGATCGGACACCCATATTCCAGGACCATACAATCCTGTTACATGAAATGCACCAAAACCAAAGCAAGCCACTCCTGAGAGAAATAAATGAATTCCAAAGATCTTAGGCAAATCCAAAGAGGGTTTTCCTGTACGTTCATCAGTAAATATTTCTAGATCCCAATACACCCAATGCCAGATAGCTGCCAAAAAACACAAGCCAGAAAACACAATATGTGCCCCGGCCACACCTTCGTAACTCCAAATACCCGGATTCGTTACAGTCCCCCCTGTAATACTCCAACCACCCCATGAATTAGTTATTCCTAAACGAGTCATGAAGGGTATAACGAACATACCCTGTCTCCACATTGGATCAAGAACAGGGTCAGAGGGGTCAAAAACGGCTAATTCGTATAGAGCCATCGAACCGGCCCAACCAGCAACCAGAGCTGTATGCATTATATGGACAGAAATCAAACGACCGGGATCATTCAATACGACGGTATGAACACGATACCAAGGCAAACCCATGGAACTACCCCTTTATCAACGAAAAATAGACACAATGTAACTTTATTGCATTGGAGAAAACTATGCTATGGACCCCTTTTTTAAGGGATTCTCTTGGGGAAAGGATTAATATTTGTTTGACGCTTTTCGTAATAATTATTTTTAGTAATAACGAAACTCTTTTGTTCGTAGGAACAAAAAGAAGCAGATCTATTCTACACCCGATAAGTACCAATACGCAATGGTAAGGGGGTTAGTACCTTTTTATATGAGTTAATGTATATATATTTGTTCATCATTCAAAGGACTTATTTGTAAGAATTTCCCTTTATTCATTTTGTCTTCTTTTTTTATGAACTTAGTCAATCTAGGGATAAAATAGGATAATAAAATAGGATATAAAATAAATAGTATTATATTAGGCCACTAAACCCACTGTTACGCTTTCACATCAAAGTGAGATATAGTACTTAAATTTTCTTTTATTTAATGCCTATTGGTGTTCCAAGAGTACCTTTTCGAAGTCCTGGAGAGGAAGATGCATTGTGGATTGACGTATAGTGCGACTTGTCAGATATATTGGGCATATGGTATTTCCCCGTTCTCTTCCCCGATCGAGATATCCCCTCTTTCGCCCAAGAAAGATTGATTCAATTATCAAAAATTTGGAGCGTGAAGTGCAATTAGATCCATTTTTTAGGGAGGGTATATGTATTAATATTATCAATTAGAATAATTTATGGTTGGCTTGGTTAGACCAATCAAATGAAGTATCCAGGCTCCGTTTAGAAAGAAAACCAATTGGTAATAAATATATTTAGGATTACTACTTAAATAGCATATTTTAGTTATTTCTTAAATAGCATATTTTAGTTATTTCCATTTATTTATATTATATATTTAATTTATATTATATTATATATTTAATTTATTTATATATTTAAAAATAGAAATACTAAATAGAAGTGATCTCAAACTATTAATCAATCGAGTAATATTACGAATGCGTTGAATATTTGTTGGAAGACGTGAAATAAATTGAAAAAAAAAAGGGGGAAGTCGTAGAAAAAGGACGTGGTATTGGGGCATTTGTCCTATATGTGCAAATCCAAATCGGGCGGATCTTTACTCGGAGTAGAGCATAAACCTAAAAAAATTGAAGAAGCCCAGTCGGCAACAAGAAAATTACATCGCGATTTAGATTGTATTTCGATGAAACAATACATCAATGAGAAGTTAGTCAGATAAGTTTAGTCATTTTTTTTTTAGATAAACAGGCCAAAACGCATCTTTCTTGAAAAATGAAAGAAAAGTCCCTTTTTATAAGTTAAAAAAACCTGTTATGAAAAAAAAGCTAGAATCTACACATTGATTCCTTTTTTTCATTATTTTTGTTGAACCGTATGCATCAAAAGGTGCATGTACGGTTTCTAAGGGATACTATTTTATCCCAATCAACCGACTTTATCGAGAAAGATTACTTTTTTTAGGCCAGGGGGTTGATAGCGAGATCTCGAATCAACTTATTGGTCTTATGGTATATCTCAGCATAGAGGATGATACCAAAGATCTGTATTTGTTTATAAACTCTCCTGGCGGATGGGTAATACCCGGAGTAGCTATTTATGATACTATGCAATTTGTACGACCAGATATACAGACAGTATGCATGGGATTAGCCGCTTCGATGGGATCTTTTATTCTTGTCGGAGGGGAAATTACCAAACGTCTAGCATTCCCTCACGCTCGGCGCCAATGAGTTTTTTATTTTATTTGAGAGAAAAAAGAAAACTATGCCTTCACACTATATGAAATATGAATATTAAGTAATAATAGCATGGCACTTCGAATTCGATATGAAATTTTTTTTTTAAAACCCTTAGATTATGTATCGAAAGAGTAGTATGAGATAAAAGGTATTTTCGATTTTAGCCAATCTATCGGGAGGCCCGTTTCAGCGTCACAAACTTTTTTATTTTCACACCAGGGGCTCTTAATCTTAACAATATTTATGTTATGAAAGAATATGAAAGAAAAAAAAATATTTTTTTTATTTGAAAATAAAAAAAAAAAAAAGAAACTTTGGGATTGCTAAATAACAGACGAAATAAATATATAAAGCAACGGAACCATCATAGTATTTTTATAGTATTTTTGAACTACTACAAAAGGAAGGGTGGTTATTGGATCGTTTACTAACCTGAGTCTGATAGACCCTATAATTTTTTATATATTTCTTCGATGTAAGTAAGTTAAAAAAAGTGAATTCCATTATAGAGCCGTATGCAATGCGCAAAAGATGCCTGTACGGTTGTTCAATTATATCTTTTTTTTATTATTCTTTATCTCCTCACCTTTCACTTTCATCATGCGAGATAGAAGAAACATTTTTATGTTATATCATTATATCATCAGGGTAATGATCCATCAACCTGCTAGTTCTTTTTATGAGGCACAGACGGGAGAATTTATCCTGGAAGCGGAAGAACTGCTGAAGCTACGCGAAACCATCACAAGGGTTTATGCACAAAGGACAGGCAAACCCTTATGGGTTGTATCCGAAGACATGGAAAGAGATGTTTTTATGTCAGCAACAGAAGCCCAAGCTCATGGAATTGTTGATCTTGTAGCGACTGAATAACAAAGAAAAAGGACAAGGATTTCACACGAATTCATGATTTGGGATTTTATTTTCTTACCGGATTTAATATTATATTTTTTTTATTAATCTAATTTCTTAATATCGAAATTAAAAATATAGAAAAAAAGAATTCCTAAGCATCCGGTTAAGGTCGATCTAAACCAACCCATTATATATATGATTCAACATGCCAACTATTAAACAACTTATTAGAAACACAAGACAGCCAATCAGAAATGTCACGAAATCCCCCGCTCTTGGAGGATGTCCTCAGCGACGAGGAACATGTACTAGGGTGTATGTGCGACTCGTTCAGACCATGGACTAGGACAAAAGAAAGAAAACAATTGATCCAGTATCACCGATCCGTACCTGTGAGTAGGATAGAATGGACGAACTCCATTGAATATTCAATATCTTAAAAAAAAAAAAAGATCTATCCTTCGATTGGGGTATCAAATGTATGGTTCCCGTTGGTGCAAATCCAATCAGCTCAATTTTTAATTTAAGATGAGAAAGAATTCCCCATTGATATCAAATGGTATTCATTAAGCAGGGGAAATCTTATTTTAAAAAGTCAAAAATTTAGGCCTTATTCTTGCAAAAACGGACTAACAGGGTCAGCTACTCAGCTAATCTTCATAATTAAATACCGTTACTGTATAAGTAGATCTCCTTGTGAAAGATCTAGTACTAGATAATTATGGGTAGAGCCAAAGAGTGTGAACTGTACAAGTTAACAATAACATTGATTAAATGAGGGAAGGGCTCCGGTGTATAGAGAGGACCTCGCCGTTTAAGAAATAACCATATAAACGATGGAACCCACTATAATCCCTTTATATTTATTACTTTTACTTTTTTATTTACTATGTGTTTTACCTAGTATCAATACAATTTTTATTTTCGAGGGGAAATGCCTAGAAAAAAATCGTGGTCGGGAAGGTTAGAGTAGCAAAAGCCATTGGAATTTTTATTTTATACATTGGAAGAATCCGTTTTGTTATTAATAGACTAGGACACGGGAAGGGAATAACTGAAAGAAAGGAAATCAATTAGTTATTCATCAAAGTTTCATTTATTCAATGACCAGAATTAAACGAGGGTATATCGCTCGAAGACGTAGAACAAAAATTCGTTTATTTGCATCAACTTTTCGAGGGGCTCATTCAAGACTTACGCGGACTATTACTCAACAGAAAATAAGAGCTTTGGTTTCGGCTCATCGGGATAGGGGTAGACAAAAGAGAGATTTTCGTCGTTTGTGGATCACTCGTATAAATGCAGTAATTAGAGACAACAAAGTATACTTTAGTTATAGTAAATTAATACACAATCTGTACAAGAAACAGTTGCTTCTTAATCGTAAAATACTTGCACAAATAGCTATATTAAATAGGTGTTGTCTTTATATGATTTCCAATGAGATTATAAAATAAAGAGAGTGGAAGGAATCCGTTGGAATGGTTTAAATGGAGTTCCCTGAAAAATGAACTCTGGGAAGGTAGAGTAGAAATTAGTATAATAAAATATGAAAACGTCGTCAAAATGAAAATGAAGAAACGCGTTCAATAAAAAAGATTTCTTCTTCTTCCCCAATTTTTTTTTTTTTTTTTTCGAACGACAATCAAATCCGGATTTACTATTTTTAGAAAAAAAAAAGCGTCAATCCGCATTTGAGTTTGGATTGAAATTTTTTTTTGATTCAATTCAAAAGTCAGCCTATTTTTTTCTGGTTCTAAGACCAGTAGTTCTAGCGGTTGACTCGCTTCTTTCAAATTGTTTCTCATTATTAAGAAAAGGTAACGGAGATAAAATACGAGCTTGTTTTATAGCAATAGTAATTAATCGTTGTTGTTTTAAGGTCAATCGATTCACCCGTCTAGATAATATTTTTCCTTGTTCGCTAATAAATCGACTAATTAAACTCATGTTTCTATAATCAATTCGATCCCCCGATTGGATCGGAGGCAAACGCCTACGAAAAGATCGCTTGGATTTAAGAAAGATTCGCTTGGATTTATCCATGGTTTGTTTATTCCTTATCCTAAAGATCCTATTTCTTAATTCTCCATCACGGTTGATCCGATCGAAATAGGATTTGGTTTTTTTATATTTAAATCAATGTATATTAGATATATCTAATATGTCATTTTTAATCTTCCTTGTAACGGAAGACTGACACACGAGCGGCCGGTTAGATCTATTTCTTTATCTCCCCGTGAATCGTATGTTTGTAACAACAGGGACAGAATTTTCTCAATTCCAATCGACTAGGCGTATTATGTCGATTCTTTTGAGTAATATATCTAGAAATGCCCATTGATTCCTTATTAACACGATTTCGAACACAACTGGTACATTCCAAAATCACCGTTACTCGGACATCTTTACCCTTGGCCATGAGCCTCCTTTGATTTTTGATTCATTCAATTCTTTAATTTTCCGATCCGAAACGAGGAAGAAGAAAGGAACGAAAAAAAAAAAGAAACAGTTAACTCGAAATCTAATTATGAAAAAAAATTTCGTTGCAATAAATCAATATAAATGAATATAGTAATAATAACAATATATTAATAATAAGTAATATAATGATTTCTAACTATATTACTAGATTTATAATTTAAAATTGCCGTACAGCATTTAATTTTCATTTAAGTATCTTGGATGATATTATTGCCCCAACCATCACATTTCACTCTATTTTTTATTAATTTAATTTAAACCCGGTCTGAGTTACTGGTTTCACCGAGGAGGAATCCCTTTATTTGTTTTTCTAACGTATATTCTAAAAAAAGGGAAGGGATTAGTTACAGATATTTGATTGTATCTCTAATCCTCTTCCCCCCCTCCCATATCAATAACTAGGATGAAAAAAAGGGGAATATCAACGCATCCGGAAAAAAACGATTGATCTCTATCAATAAACCTGCTAAAGACCCGAACCATAGAGTACTTACTACCGGTGCCACGGAGAGATATGTTTTTAGATCTCGCATTTTAAATTCTCCTCTTTCTTTATTATTTCTAATACATAATGGTAATACATATATACCCAGATGTGTATATGTACTTAATGACCGACCGCTTGTGTTTGTACGCGGAATCCCTAATTCAAGTTGAAATGTACAACTTTAAATGTGCAAAATAGATATTACTTTTCTTAATCTTAAAAAAAAACACGCCCCTTTATGTTAGAAATTCTCGAAAAATATTAATTTTTTTACGGGGTCTCATATTTATTTCATACTTTATTTCATACTTTATATAATAGAAATAAATTCTAAGTCTTTTACTATTTTTTTACTATTTTTAATATAATTATATTATTATATGAGACCAAAAAGGAGAAATGACAAGATATTTGTCTATATCAATAGAGGAAATAAAGATATGGAAAACAAAGCAGGGATTCTCTACAATGACATTGTAGACCAATTGAAAGGGATGTAGCGCAGCTTGGTAGCGCGTTTGTTTTGGGTACAAAATGTCACGGGTTCAAATCCTGTCATCCCTACCTATTACTTATCTTCTGAACAGTAACGGGGGATCAATTGAGATCGATTAAAAGAAAATTGGACATACACAAAAAATCTTTC